ACTCCATGGATTCGAGGGAACAACAGCCTGACAAATATTTTGTTCGGTCCGATTCGGGTGCCAATTCAGGTGCCAAATAGAACCCATCATTGATTTGATAATTGATAAGGTGAATATCCAGTCCATTCAATGCTAGGCATAATGAATATGAGTATAAGGACCTCAAAATAACCTCTTTTCGTCCTATGAACTTTAAGGTGTATGAAGTATCATATTTGACTCTTGGAGCGGAGCGATAGAGACTCCATTTAACGTCAGGTTGATCTAGGCCGGAGGCAGACCTACGTCAAGGTAACCCTTCTTTGAAACACTTTGGTATTGCTCCTGAATCAGAATACAAATAATGAATCAGAGCACATGGAGCCATCTCGTTATCTTCCTGTCAAGAAAAAATATGGTGAACGAGCTGATCTTTCTATCAGTTAATGAAAGAGCCCAATGCAAAAAAAATGCATGTTGGGTCTTTGAAACAGTTCGAATCATTTCGACAATAATCAGTTTGATCTGTTTTACCGAGAAGGTCTACGGTTCGAGTCCGTATAGCCCTATACTTTTTTTTTTGTATAGTTTTCATTTCCTAATTAATGCTTGCTTGTGGCTGGCCGGTTGATTGGTCCATAGAAATGGAATCATTCCCACATGCTCACGGAGATCGATCCCTCGGGGCATGAAAATGAAAACAAGAATTTATTCCAATGGATCCACATTTTCAAATCTCGGATAAACAAAGCCATTCTTCTTCATTAATCTTCGTGTGTGAATGACATACGACTTTTTCCTCTTTTCTTGTCCATGATCAAAGATTTAGTGATACACCTTTGCTTTGGTATACCCAAGTCAATTTATGAAGTCAAAATCATAACATGAGCCTGGCTAAAAACTCCAACCTGACCCAATCAAATCAAATCGAATAGTAAGTCACATGGATCTAGTACCTATTCTTGTTCTTGTATTTGTAAGCCGGAGTTTCAAAAACGAAGTTGGTAAGTTTCATTGTAAAATAGGCTTTTCTTCGTATAACCGGCCTGGCAAAACAAGTAGTTATTTTTCTGTTTCTGTACAATACTTATTTTTTTGTATTCCAATTTACTCCAATCCAATTGCTCATCATTCCAATTCTACCGATGCAGACTTTATGCAAGAAGATTAGGGGCCGTTTGAACTTGGATGAGTTAGGAATCCCCCAACTCATCACTTTTTGGTGGAACAACAACCCCAGTTTCAGAGATAATGACTTGGTCCTAATCAATGTTTGCGCCCTCTTCTATTTTTATTTTTATGAGTGGGTCTGTCGAATCGTTCGACAACGCGTGATTCCATTCCATTAGAAGTATCTTCTGTAGATCATTTACAATTCATCCGACTCTACCACTGCACTATGCTCCATTGTGTAGGTTTGTTTCAAAAGAAGTCTTTTTATTGTCACGAAGCCTAACCGTTGGTCTTACTAGATATTATTACATTAACAAGTATTTCGAGTCATTCCAAATCAAGATCTTTAGTCCTAGAAATTGGTCCGAAATGGAATGCTCTTTCAAGACTTCGAACTCGAATTAAATAATTCGATTGTTTCTGGGGGGTAAGGTCGGGGTAGTACAGGTCCAAAGTCTCTAATTTGGGTATAGGAACTTATATATAAGGGTTCCTCAGAATTCAACGGATTGAATAAAATCAATTAAGTATAAATCTGGGACAAGGAGAGAGAATCTAATTGGTCGATGCATTCTGTTTCTGTATCCGTATCGAATCAATAGAAGCAATGATCCTCTATCCAGATCTTAATGAAAAGAATACACGAACGCCAACCGAGTAGAATATACCATAACGAGATGGAAATCCCTAGACATTCTACTACATCTGACTACTGACTCTATTCTAAATCACTAAGCAAAAAAAAAAAAGAGAAAAAATGAGCCAGACCTCTTCTTTGATTATATTAATTGAATATTTCAATTTTAACATAACATTTATGTTTAATATTTAATTGAATCTTTCTTTTATTCATTTTATTTATGAATATGAATATTATTTCAATTCATATTATTTAATTGAATATATTCTTTCATTCCCTTTTTATAGAGAATCCGAGGCAAAGTGAAATTGAGAGAATTTTATTTGTATAAGAGCATGATATGTCTACACTATATCGAAATAGAATCGAAGTAAGTGAGATTACGTTGGATAAATCTTGAAACGAGACATGACCCACAGCAAACAAACGAAACTATGTGGTTCGATCAAAATGTTTGTTTCGACTAAGCAGTTATGGATGAATTGACAATTCCGATTCGAATCGACTAATTCGGTATATTCCACATTCATAGGAGTACATCTATGTTTCTGCTTCACGAATATGATATCTTCTGGGCATTTCTAATAATATCAAGTGTTATTCCTATTTTGGCATTTCTAATTTCCGGAGTTTTAGCCCCGATTAGTGAAGGACCAGAGAAGCTCTCTAGTTATGAATCGGGTATAGAACCCATGGGGGATGCTTGGT